AAGAACTTGTTATAATTGGATTTATTGGATTGTTTCATCAACGGTGTTGGGTCAGAATAACTTTTTGACTCTGCGCCAGTGATTCCCCTATTATTTATTAGTGAACAATAATTGAATAATTCCTTCATAGAGATAGAGGACATAATTCACATGGATATAGTAAATCTCGCTTGGGCTGCTTTAATGGTAGTCTTTACGTTTTCCCTTTCACTAGTAGTATGGGGAAGGAGTGGACTCTAGAAGTACTACTAATTGAGTTTAGGAACTAAACAGTATCACTTGTTTTTATAGATCGTTCGCCAAAGTTTTTTTTATTTTAAATTTCACTATTTCAATTTAAAATTTTATTTTTAAATTGAAATAGAAATGAAAAATATCTTCATTTCGAAATTCTCTTGGATTTTAGTTGAGTAATGTATTCTATGAATAATAAATATATATGAAGAATACTCTTTCAATCAAAGAAATATTTCAATTATTTCCGTGTTCGTATTTTGAAAGTAAAAAAAGTAAAAGGAATACAAATGGTAGGAAATTTATTCCAACTGAATTCTTCATAAATTTTCTATTTCGATGAACTGACTCTTACCAAAGTTAGATATGGACCATGAGGAAGAACGGAACTTTTTTTTTTATTTTGTTTACCTCTTTACTGTTCAAAGATCAAAGAGAAAACTATTCGGTTATTCCATTACGTGGATACACATTGGGAAACAACATAGTAGTTGTCCAACGAGATACTGCACATCCTAAAATATTGTCTTGGGCGAGTCACATATTGCGCCGCTTGTTTTAGTTTTACTATTTTAGAAATTTTATTTATGTTTTGCTTGTTTTATTGAACCCATTTCATATCATGGTTCAAACGTTAAAAGCCGACGGGTTTTACTAATCCTTTTCGAAATCCGAAGAAGTCATTGATTCTTTCGATCGGGATTCATATTGAAAATAATCAGAAATCTAGGAATTCGAATCGTAAAAGTCGCTTTCGATTATTTCAAATTAATTTAATTGAAATCAACACAAATTAAATACAAATAGATAAAGTAAAGAAATAGAATTGGGATACTATATAATATACATTATCACTATATATATTATATATACGTAATTAATTATATATACGTAATTAATTATATATACGTAATTAAATCGATTTCTATATATAGAAAAGGAATATGATGATACTATTGTAGATTGATCTATGATACTATTGTAGATTGATCTATATTAATCTATATTAAATTAACCCGCATTACAATACAACTTTATACACTACAATAACAATACTAGATAGTATGGTAGAAAGAAATATCTGAATCTTTCTACCATACTATCGTATCTCATAGAATACGACTGATTCTAGTCTGCCCATTTCATTTAAGACGCGAAATTTTTATCCTTTTCTAATTTTTATCCTTTTCTTCTCTGCAATTATTGATAAGAAATAAAAAATCAAGTTTAATTCAAATTAATCACCTTGGCTGACTGTTTTTACGTATATTATAAGTAAAAAAGCAGTAGGAACTAGAATAAACAGTGCAGTAGCAATAAATGCGAGAATATTTACTTCCATAATCTCATTGTTTAATTTTTCTTTAATTCGCAATAACTCGGGAGTTAATCCCATAGAGATAATAAATCTTTCGCCTGTAAATTCAATGGGATGCATTACATCTCGATGATATCGAATCGGATCAATATCATGAATAACAATATCGGAGCTATCAAATCGATTCATCGTCAAGAATTGAATAGTATAACATAGGACGATCTTTTATCCATACTGAACTCAAAATTTGATTCCCGATACAATCAATAATTCCTTTATTTATTTATCATTCTTTTCCATTCTTTCTTTTCTATAACCTACCGCCCTCTTTGTACAATCATCTGATGAAGTATCATCTAACCGCCTTTCCACTTACCATTGGTTCTAAACAAACCCCAACAAACAATAGAAGCTCAATGAAAAAAAAGGAAGGAGCTAAGTTATAAACTCCTTTTTTTAATGATCCAATCTTCTTGGAAAACAAAAGAAGTATGATAAAGACGAGTACAAATTCCGGTATAAAAAAATCGAATATTCCATCAAATTAACTATTTTTTTATATATTTATATATAAATTTAAAAAGTTTGTTCTTTCAAGGAAAAACCTTTATAAAAAAAAAAAAAAAATGCATTACCTCGCTAATAAAAAAGTGATCCTTGTTTGATCTTTATTTTTTGAATATCCTCTTTCATTGGATTAGGAATGGGACGCATATATCAAAAGCTCAATGCGAAATTTGAATGAGATAGATTATTTCAAATTAGTAAAATTTGAAATTGAGGTTACACAAAATAGGGCCCGAAAAGGATATACTTTTATTTTAATCTTAAAAAAAAAAGTATTCTATACTATTCTATACACAGTAACTATGTTCAATTTATTTTACATTGTACAAATTCCATTTATGTATGTACTCCCGGGAAACATACTCTACTCTATTTCATATTTCACAGATCGGGAGTAATTGAAAAAGCCAGACCCAGTACAGTACGGTATCCCGTGGAATCCTGAATCTGATGCTAATAATATAATAATTGTACTAATCCACATATGCCTCTCTCCCATCAATCGAATCGGTACTAGTCGAAGAAATGGAAATTCCCCCATTTGGTTGATGATAAATGTGAAACGAAAAAGAAAAAAAGAAGAGGGATCGCTGTTGGGAATGAAATTATGTTATTTGGACTTCTTTTCACAAAAAATAGAGAGATGAATTGATATAGTTTTTTATTGGATTTGGATTCGTCGGGACTGACGGGGCTCGAACCCGCAGCTTCCGCCTTGACAGGGCGGTGCTCTGACCAATTGAACTACAATCCCAAGTAAATACCATAATAAAATAAAGTATACATATTTTTATGATTTCATTCTAACCCTTTCAATTTCGATTAGAATTGGCGTGTTGTAACAGAGCTGCGAGTGTGATATATCGATACCCATATGTATATGTACTTTAGTGAGAGCAGCCGGTATTACTAGTAATCCTTTCGTTATTGCCAAATCAATTGGATAATCACTCGTTCAATCAAAAAACTTTTTTTTTTATTTACTCTTTTCCTTAAACTTTACTTTATAGTTACGGATACGGATCCTGATATGAATCTAGATCATTAGCAAGATCAGAATTTCTTGTAAAAAGAGAGTAAATAAATAGTGGTATAGATATATCATAAAATGGATTTCTTCCGTATTGGGATTGGGGGATCGGGCATTTCTGGAGAGCAACAAATGGGTTATATTATATCATTTCATGGCGAATCGGCAAATTATTGGGCCGAGCTGGATTTGAACCAGCGTAGACATATTGCCAACGAATTTACAGTCCGTCCCCATTAACCGCTCGGGCATCGACCCAGGAAGAATCAATTCCAGGCTTATTGATAATCCACGATCAACTTCCTTTCGTAGTACCCTACCCCCAGGGGAAGTCGAATCCCCGCTGCCTCCTTGAAAGAGAGATGTCCTGAACCGCTAGACGATGGGGGCAGACTTGCACGACCGCCATCATACTATGTTCATAGTATGAATAGTTTTTTAAAATTGTCAATATAATGGAATGGTATGACTCGATACGAAGGATCTTTCCGTCTTTCACGATTCTTTCTATACAATTTTTTTCGATAAAAGTTTGGTTCAAAGGCCACGCCGAATCTCTTTATCCGAATCTCTTTATCAATGATTCAATGAAATATCTTGGATCTATGTTAAATTAGTGGATACATGTATCACTCAAATGCATTTAGTTATGATGTCAATTAGGATAGTCTTGAAACAATTCATTGTATTGATATTTATCAAATCCAATATCAATAAACCGTTTTATTTTACCTATATTATATACTCTATATTAAATTATATTAAATTATTTAATTTACTTTTACTGGATAAAGAAAATTTTTCATTCCTGAATGAACCCTTATACTTATTATAAGATATATCTATGTACATCTATTATAATAAGTATATATACTAAACTCATAGTGTCTTTATTCAGGAATTGGATCAAACAAGCCCTTTTAACTCAGTGGTAGAGTAACGCCATGGTAAGGCGTAAGTCATCGGTTCAAATCCGATAAGGGGCTTTGATTTTTTCATAAATCATAAAACTCCGGCAGTAGTATTCATATTTGAAGTGCGAATAAAGATATTAAAGATATTGTTGATCTTTGTAATAAAGTAATAAAAAAAAAGTAACAAACCGTATAATTTAATATTTTAATATATAATCAAAATTATAACATTATAATTAATTATAGTATGGTTATAAATTTGCTATTTTAATAAATTAAATATATTATTAAATAAATAATATAATTATTATATTATAAATATTATATTAAATATTATAATGAATGTAAGGATAAGTCGTCTCGTTAAATCTTCAAATATTACTATTCCTTTCCTATTTTCCATTATTCCAATTAAATCGATTAGAAATCAACAAAATAAAAAGTAAGTGGACCTAACCCATTGCATCATAATTATATCCACTATTCTGATATTAAAATTCGATAGAGATGAAATTGGATCTTTTTTTTCTTTGGACTACGCGGGAATCTGTCGATATATCCGATTTAATCTTCTTGTTCCTAGACGTTCTATAGGAATAAATTAGGAATGAATAAATTACTATTCCCTTCCTTTACCGAGAAACATTTATTCCATGTCACAACATATGAGCCATTTTAAATATCTTTCTTTGATTCCAATTCCAGAACACAAGATCCGTTTTATTAGTTATATCTTATATATCTATTTATATATCTAGCAAATCGCTATTTCATGTACTAAATATTTCCATCCATATTGATACATGCAATATTTTTGTTCCGACAACGTAATGGGGAATGTATGCGAGAAGGGTACTTTCATTTCGAGTCTCATATTATTTAATATTTAATTAACTAATATGTATTTAATTCAATACATTCAATACAATATATTAAT